AATCTATATTTAATATAATATACGGATCGTGCTGAATAATTTAAGCAAAAAAAAAAGATGAAATCATTCCAATTCCAATGGACTTCAACAAATAAAAAACTTATTCTTAGGTAAATCAATTACGAAATGTTTTTGTATAATGACCAATATCTGTTTTACATCTTCTATGCGAAAATGTTCAATTTTCATAAGATCTTCTTGACTCTTATTCAAAAGGTCTAATAATGTATGTATATTGGACCTTTTGAGGCAATTATAGGTCCTCGAAGGCAATTCTAATTGGTCAATAAAAAAACATTTCAATTCGATTTCTTTTTTTTTTCTTAGTTTATCCAATCCATCATGAAAAGTGAAAAAGGGTAAACTAACCCTATTTTGATTGTCCTCTACATTTTTATCTTGTTCTTCTGCATGTAGAAACGGAATAAATAAATCAATCAAATTACGGGAGGCTTCGTAAAGTGCTTCTTTAGGAGTTAAACTTCCATTCGTCCATATTTCGAGAAAAAGTATCTCTTGTTTTTCATTCCCATTACTATAAGAATGAATACTATGATTTGCATTTCGAACAGGCATGAATACAGCATTTATTGGATAACTTCCTTCTTCAGCGTTATTTGGTGTTTTCATACGATATCCTCGATTACTCTCGATTTGTAATCCAATACAAAAATCAATTGGTTCCGTCAGGCTAGCTATATGCTGTGTAGTATCAACGATTTCCACAGAAGGTGGTGAGATGATGTCTTGAGCAGTTACATATCCAGGACCCTTGACGCAAATAGATGCGTCGCGAGTTCCATACAGATTACTTTTCAATACAATTTCTTTCAAATTCATTAAAATTTCATGTACGGATTCTTCAATACCTTCTATGGTAGAATATTCATGTGGTATCTTTTCAGATTTTGCGCGTGTAATACATGTTCCTTCTATTTCTCCAAGCAAAGCCCTTCGCATCGCAATGCCTATTGTATCAGCTTGACCTTTCATAAGCGGAGACAGAATAAAACGTCCATAATAAAAACGCTTACTGTCTTCTCTTGATTCAACACACTTCCACTGTAGTGTCCGAGTAGATACTGCTACTTCTTCTCGAAACATAGTCATATTATTTGATCCGATCATTTAATCATTTCTTTCTCTTGAAATTCGTTCAATTCTCAATTCTTATTTCTATATACGCCTTTTTTTAGGAGGCCTACACCCATTATGTGGCATAGGGGTTACGTCTCTGACAAAACTTAATAGTATACCACTTCTACGAATGGCTCGTAGTGCTGCATCTCTTCCAAGACCAGGACCCTTTATCATAACTTCTGCTCGTTGCATACCCTGATCTACTACTGTACGAATAGCGTTTGCGGCTGCGGTTTGGGCAGCAAACGGCGTCCCTCTTCTTGTGCCCTTGAAGCCGCAAGTACCGGCGGAGGACCAAGAAACAACCCGACCCCGTATATCTGTGATTGTTACAATGGTATTGTTGAAACTTGCTTGAACATGAATAACCCCTTTTGGTATTCGACGTCCAGTCTTACGTGAACTAATGCGCCCACTCTTACGTGAGCCAATTCTTGTTATGGTTTTTGTCATATTTTATCATCTCCTAAATATGAGTCAGAAATATACGTATATTTTATTTTCATGTCAAAATGGGTCCTTTATTTGTTTGTGTATTGAGTCCTTTGGAGAGTCTCTTTTAATAAAAAATTTATCCCTGTCTCTGTTTATGCCTCGGGTTGAAACAAATTACTATAATTCGTCCCCGCCTGCGGATCAGGCGACATTTTTCACAAATTTTACGAACGGACGCCCTAATTTTCATATTTGTTTCTCCTTAATTTTATTTAAATTTGGAATCTACTCCTTCGAAGAAAAGAAAATAAGTCTCTTGAAATTTGGAACCTCCGATTGTATCCGAACGAGAGGAATGTTGAAAAGTCACTACGAACCCGAAACATACCATTGGAAAGTGATTCAGTAATTAAACCTTCATGAATCCATTTTTGTTCTTTCATTCCAGGTAACCCCTTTAATTATCAACTCATGGAGTAGGAGTGATATTAGACAACCTTTCCTCTTTTTTCAAAAAAAAAATAGGAAGTTTTCCTACGGATGCAATTCGTAGATCATAAAGATCACCATATATATAACAAAATTTCTCCCCCGATTCCTTCTAGTCGAGCCTCTCGGTCTGTCATTATACCTCGAGAAGTCGAAAGAATTACAATACCCATTCCTCCTAAAATCCTAGGAATTCGTTGATGGTTGGAATAGATTCGTAGGCCGGGTCGGCTGATACGTTTTAAAACAGTTCTATATGGCCCTTTTCTATTCCTTCTATGTCGCAGAGTTGAAACCAAGAAATATTTCTTGCTTACTCGATGTTTTCTCACATTTTCGATAAAGCCTTCGCGTAGAAGTATTTTAACAATGTTTTCAGTGATATTTGTAGATGCTATTCGAACCGTTCCTTTTTTATCCATGTCAGCATTTCGTATAGAAGTTATTATTTCGGCAATAGTGTCCCTACCCATGATGAACTATAATTATTGGTGCCTCCGGGTTTTTATATAATCAGCATGCTCTACTCTTTTTTTTTCATGAATTATTAAAGGTATATGCGTGAGAAACAATCTACTAATGCATTCTACTAATTAATGGAATCTAATTCAGTTCAGATATCTTACTATGAACCTCCCTTTTTTTATGTTTTATTATGTTTTCATCTATTAGTATTTATTTAGAATCTATTTATAATACCTCAGGAGCTAATGAGACTATTTTAGTAAAATTCAACTGTCTCAATTCCCGAGCGATCGCACCAAAAACTCGAGTTCCTTTGGGATTTCCTTCTTGATCAATGACAACTGCTGCATTGTCATCATATTGTATTATCATACCATTGTCACGTTTGAGTTCTTTACATGTACGTACAATTACAGCTCTGATCACTTCTGATCTTTGTAGAGGCATATTGGGAACTGCTTCTTTGATTACAGCAACAATAACGTCACCAATATGAGCATATCGGCGATTACTAGCTCCTATGATTCGAATACACATTAATTCTCTAGCCCCGCTGTTGTCCGCTACATTTAAATAGGTCTGAGGTTGAATCATATCATTCTTATTATTTTTCTCTTTTTTCTTTCAATGCTAACTAACTAAAGGGCGAAGAAAAAAAGAAGAAAGATTGTTTGTCCAGAAATAAAAAAACTGCGGTTTTTTCATCACAAGGCCCCTTTCCTTTCGTTCCATATCCCTATCCCGCAATAACGAATTGAGTTCGTATAGGCATTTTGGACGCAGCTATAGAAATAGCTTCTCTGGCTACAATTTCTGATACTCCACCCATTTCATAAAGTATTCGACCCGGTTTAACGACGGATACCCAATATTCGGGAGATCCTTTCCCCGAACCCATACGTGTTTCGGTAGGCCTTACTGTAACAGGTTTGTCTGGAAATATACGTACCCATATTTTTCCACCACGACGCGCATATCGTGCCATGGCTCGTCGCCCCGCTTCTATTTGTCTAGATGTGATCCAAGCGGGTTCAAGTGCCTGAAGGGCGTATCCGCCGAAACAAATTCGATTGCCTCGATAAGATATTCCCTTCATTCTTCCTCTATGTTGTTTACGAAATCTGGTTCTTTTGGGGTTATAGTTGATGGTTGTTTCTCAATGCCATCTCTACTGCAGAACTGGACATGAGAGTTTCTTCTCATCCAGCTCCTCGCGAATGAAACGATTCAATAATATTGTATATATTTTGAATTGAATGAATAATGAATCATGGAATTTTTTGAGATATAATCTGTCACGTACACGTAGGAATAAAATAAAATGAGAAATTCCATTTTATAATTAATGAATCTTCATTTATTTTTACCTTTATTTTATTTATTTTTATTGAATTGCCCAAAACTTAGCAATCCAGTAAGGCTTTCGCGGGCGAATATTTGCTCTTTCAACATCCCTTTCATTCGTAGGGGCGTTCCATGACCTATCAGAATAAATGAATTGGTTCTTGGCTCGTTCCGCCATCCCACCCAATGAATCATTAGGATTCGTTTTCAAGGGAATCTTCCTCAGTCACAGGTTCTGTCGTTCCCATCGCTTCTCGATTAATGACTAGGCCCGAACTCTGCAATGGAGCTCCTAATAAAATTTGTTCCTGAATCAATCTTCTCAGTCTTTATTGACTCGGCGCTCTTTATTCTTTTTTATTTTTCGTATAAATTGTATTCATATTCATCGAATCTAATTATTAATTATGGACGAATACATTAATGCTTTATTACATTGCCTTTTATAAGATAGTTCATAGACCATACATATTGGAATCATATATCATTGCTATTCTTTTTCTTTCTTTCTCTCACCCCTCCATTTATCCATATCCCTTTGTTTTTGCTTCACAACCTTATAGATTGATTTTTCTTTTATGTAAAAAAAAATGCTTCAGTTGCTACAACAATATGATCAATACATCATATAGCGACTGGTTCCTTGGATCCAGATAATACGAAGCAATGAGCTGGTTATTAGTTATATAGTTATTAGTTCATACTAGGGGATGGCCCTTTGTTTTTTAATCCTAACCTAACTCTAAATAAAAAACCAACGAGTCACACACTAAGCATAGCAATTATATGGAGATGGAGTCAATCGAATTGTTATTCAACCCTATAGAATTAAGAATTCGAAAAAATTCTCATTTTTTTGATTGAACGGAAAAAAATGAACGAGTTTGTGATTTTTTATTCAATTGCCGGATGGATGGAACAGAAAGACAACGAAAGGCCCATTATTCCTCGTCTGCAAATATCCAAATTTTGATTCCTAATGCCCCATAGATAGTTCGAACTGTATAGGAACAATAATCAATTTTGGCTCGAATGGTTTGTAGGGGAACCCTACCTTCTCTGATCCATTCGACACGTGCTATTTCCTTTCCGTCGATACGCCCTGCAATTTGTACTTGAATTCCCTT